TTCAAATCCAGCTCGGCCCAATAATTCGTTGCTCCATGAATATGAAATAACCAATTTGTCCTCCAGAAACAGAAATGCCTGATCCGTAGAAATGAAGAGAAAGAGTCAATTTTTTCTCTATCCATGTTTTTCTCATTCGTTCTGATTTTTCTAACGATCTAGATTAATGATACTTAATTAAGATTAAGTATCATAAAAATAAAAATAGTTCTTTTTCTCATTGAGAAATTGATTATCTATTTTTTTGGCAATAAAATAACCACTCGTTACTAGTAATCCGTGTCGCTCTCACTATATTCCATATCCATGTGGATATTCAGTATATCATTCGTGTTTCTGTTACAACACAACGAATAGAATGTTCTTATCAAACTAGTAAGAATATGTATGCCATACACCTTGCTGGGATTGTAGTTCAATCGGTCAGAGCACCGCCCTGTCAAGGCGGAAGCTACGGGTTCGAGCCCCGTCAGTCCCGAACTAGGATCCGATAAATTTATCAATTCATCTCCCCATTTTCTGTGAAAGGGGGGACAGGTAGCAAGATCTAATCCCCAGCGGGGATCCTTATTTCTTTTGTTTTTCGTTTCGCATTTATCATCAGACAAGTACGGGAATTTCAATTTCTTTCACTAATACCGATTGATAAGGGGAGACATATGTAAGTTGGTACAATCGGTGGCATTACTATATTCAGTATTTTAATAGATACCATACTCGTCTGACTTTCTTTTTCAATTGTTCTTGAACAATGAAATGGAATAGAGTTCCCCTATTTTTACCGGGAGTACATACACAAATTGTATTCGTTTATTGTACGATACACAATGAACTTAACATAATTACCTCGACTTTGTTTGTGTATCCTCAATGACTAATTGGAAACAATCTATCTATTCTCATGCAAATTGCACACTGAATTTTGGATGTATGCGTTCTAGTCTCAATCCAAGAAAGAAGAAGAGATACTATACTAATAAAATAAAAGACCAAGCAACGCCCCTTTTTAGTAAATTTGTTGGAATATTAGATCCTTTCTACTTAATACCCGTCCTTTTTTCCATCTCACTTCTACTGTTTGGATCTGTGTGACCCATAGAATACCGGTCATATAATATCTCATAATTGTATGTATAAGTATAAGGAAAGAGAGTTGTATAAGGAAGACAAAGACAGTAGGTTATGGAAAAGAAAAAAGCGGAAAAAGGGATGAAAAATTCAATGGAATTCCTGATCCAATAAAGAATCCCATTTCGGATTTAGTATGGATAAAATAAAAGATTTTCTTATGTTATACTATTCAATTCTCGACGATGAATCGATTTGATAGATCAGATATTGTTATTCATAATATTGATCCGATTCAGTATCATCAGAATTCAATTCATCCCATTGAATTGACAGGAGTAAAATTTCTTATCTCTATGGGATTAGATCCCGAGTTATTGCGAAGTAAAAAAAAACAATGAGATTATGGAAGTCAATATTCTCGCATTTATTGCTACTGCACTGTTCATTCTAGTTCCTACCGCTTTTTTACTTATCATCTACGTAAAAACAGTCAGTCAAAATGATTAATTTAACTGAAACTTGGTTGGATTATTAGTTCTTATCAATGATTGAAGAAATAAAAGAAAGGGATTAAAACTCCAAGTTTTAAATGAAACGATTTGGCTGGAATCATAAGTATCTGAGATAGTGTGGTAGAAAGAACTATATATAATATAGTTCTTTCTACCACACTAGATAGTATTGTATATTTTTATCATATAAATTTATTATCATAAAAATAGTATGATCATATAAATTTTATCATATAAAGTTGTATACAGATATGGTTTTATATAGATATAGATCAATTTACAATATGTACATGTATTAGATGTACATCTAATACATATACATCGAAATAGCAGTCTAATTCTATTTCTTTTTTTTTCGCTACATCTACTTGTATGGGTTTCGATCAATCCAAAATAATCCAAGGCCAACTCTTCTAATTCCTAGGCTTCTTATAACTTATAACTTAATATATAGATTTATATTAATAATTAGATTTATATAATATAGATTTATATAATAATATATATATATTTATTTATATATAATAAACTAAATATATATATATAAGTCCCGAGATCCATCGAAAGAATTAATGGAGGAAAAATAGTATGGGTATGGGCATATATTAACTATATATAAAAAAAAAAGAAAAATAAAAGAAAACGAAACCAAGGAATCTTTTTTTTTTTTTAGTTTCGCAAAACGATCAATTAAACGATTGATACAATTCGATCACTCAATCGATTATTCAATTAGTAGTACCCCTAGAGTCCACTTCTTCCCCATACTACGAGTGAGAGGGAAAATGTAAAGACTACCATTAAAGCAGCCCAAGTGAGACTTACTATATCCATGTGAATTATGTCTCCTATCTCTATGAAGGAATTATTTCATTATTGATTATTGATCAATAATCATAGTGGAATCAATGGTGCAGAGTCAAAAGAAAATAGTATTCTGACTTAAGGCTATTGATGAACTAATCCAATGAATCCACTCGTAACAAGTTCCTATATTAGAAAATTTCTGGTAGAATCGGGAAGCATTAAGCACAAATACGATACACACACCTTTTATTTGGAAATAGCAAAGGAATGCTCCTAATGGAGCATGTAGAAATAGTAAGACCTATTGTTTGTTACCTTTCTTTCATAAGCAAAAGACGTCAAAATATACCATCAAGATAGATAACCATCTATCAGATACCTCTATTTTATTTGATCTAAGGCTTACGTCTTTCTTTCTGTGAAAGAATGGAATGGTAAGACACCACCACCATTATTACATACATTCTTTTTTTTGTAATCCCCTACACGGGCAAAGAATTTTTTTTTTTTCAACTTTTCTTTTGACTCTATAAATAAGAGCCGCCCAACCATGTTGATTGAATGTTTGAGTACTCAAAGCCTCTCGTGAGTCTGGATACAAAGTATCTTCAGTCCTTTCCACAACTTCTAAATTGATTTCCCATCCATCAGCCTATTCTATTCAATCTAATTCCTGACAGAGTCAGTAGACACTATTTTAGTATTTAGTATAGGTAGTGTAAGATAATTAGGAAGTCTTGATAGTCTTTCGTATAATCTCTTCTTCAATCCTAGGAGCAAAAATGGAGTGTCCCTTAGGAACCTTTGGATACTAAGATTTCCGACCTCTTACTTTCGTAGTTCTGAATCCCAGAATTGACTCTCACTATTTATTTGATTTATTTGATTCAATTGATATCATAAATCAAATAAATGTCCGAATCAATCATTAATAAGTAAGGGTTACTTCATACCTATTGGTACCGGTTTGGACCGGTACCCAGAACCCAGATTTTGAGAAAAAAAAATTTACAGTTTTTTTATAGAATTATGGATTCTAAAAATCAAGTATCGACACGACAGGCCTAGTCGTTTGCCTCTGCTTCTTGCGGGGCAAGAATTTGTCGAGTTAGATCAGCAGAATAAGAAATTTCAAGTCTTTTGTTGATCAGGCGACACCCGGATTTGAACTGGGGATAAAGGATTTGCAGTCCCCCGCCTTACCACTTGGCCATGCCGCCAAATCTGATCCAAAATGGACAATATTTTTATCCATCCATATTCTATTACTAATTTTTTTATCTTGAATCCCATTGTACTTATCCCTTTTCAAAAATTAATCCCTATTTTTTATTGGATCCAGTTTAGATTATTCTCTTCGATTGATTGTATCTCAAAAGACACACTGCTTAAAAACTTCCCTTCTCCTTCTATTGAAAAGAGAAAAAATAGATTTCCGGTCACAGACCGAAAAATTCAGGGAAAATTGGAACCATTAACTATTTTTACTTTAGAATTAGTGAACGGTTCTTAAATTTGTATCTCAAATTGTGTTTCTTTAATGGTATAACAAAATCAAATTGATTTACGACTAATCAGTATCAATTATTTTCAATAATCAATCCTTTTCAATTTCAATTATAACAAAATATATGTGTATATGTAAACCCCAGAACAGAAATTGTTACACAGATACCGAATTGGGTCTTTCTCTTATGTACATATCCCTATAGAGAATTATCGTGCTTCAATTTTTCATTGAATATTTTGAATAGAAAATAGGAATTATGATATAGTGCGACCTGACTTCTGTTGCCACAAGTAAAATTACGATAAAAGATGCGATATGCGGATAGGTATATCGGCATGTACTTAATAAATACTACTCCTATTACTATTACGCAATTCAATCGTATTCTATCTATAAATTCTACTACCAAAAAAAAAGAATCCACGAATTCTTTTTTGAACATTAAAGTGTGCTAAAAAAAGGAAATTCTATACTGCTCCTGATTATTCTGTCTTTATCTCATTCATAAAGAGCAGATTTAATCCTGAATCCATTTATTTTTTTGGTACCCAATCTGATCGTAATATCATAATAATAGGTAGAAATTGGATCAATTTTTATATTCTATACAAGACTCCATAAGTGGAAGCGATAGAATCTTTTTTCCAGGAATGTTTTATCAATTCATTTCCATTTGTACTTGTCGCAAATTCGAACTTGCGTCGAAAATGCTCTTCATTCCTCCGTCTCGTTTCCGTTCATACGTATGAAATACATTACATTACATATATGGAGTTGGCTGAAATTTCATGTGATTCAGTAAACAGAATATACATTCCATCATTGCTAGATCGATCCGTATGGTTCGATGAATAGTGAGTCAATAATGGGATTTTTTCGATAAACAGGAAACTTAAGATTAAGATGCTCCGGAATGGAAATGAGGGAATGTCCACAATACCTGGATTTAGTCAGATTCAATTTGAGGGATTTTGTAGATTCATTAATCAGGGCTTGACGGAAGAATTTCATAAATTTCCAAAAATTGAAGATCAAGAAATTGAATTTAAATTATTTGTGGAAACATATAAATTGGTAGAACCCTTGATAAAAGAAAGAGA